AAAGTGAGCAATTTCGCTTCTTTGACTCTTTGGCTCTTTAGCCCATCCCTAATCTATTGATCTCCAACTCGGGCAAGGAGGATGGAAGTCTGATCCCGCTTTGCAATAAATAATAAATCAAAGGCAGATGAAGGAGTACTCTGACTGGGCCAACATCTCGAACTATGCCGGGCAGGCGGGAAGGCCGTTGTGTATGAACGCCCCTACTAAATAGCCGGTTGGGCGCGGGAGGTTGTTCTGCTGCTTAGGCCGTAAGGCCAGAGAACCTACATTATTCTATCAGTTATCTGAGAGAACCTCAACCATTGCTAATGCTAATAAAGTCAAAAACAAAAGCTATGACCAAAATTCCTCGTTTTAAACGATGGTTCTACTTCTTAGGGCATATCGGCCAAAACTAGGATTCGGATCTCTGCACCTTAGCTGCTCTCCTGACATGTCTTCTATCTCGGGCCAGGCACTCTTGCCATCGCTTCTAATGCCACTCCTTTATGCCCAATCAGAATTGGGTTGATCATCTGAATTCGTAGATTTATTTGCTTTCCTTTCTTCTCTTACGAAATTCGGAGTCATCTGAGAAGAAGGTGTCTTCTTTGCCGGTTGTAGCTTCGTCTTGGTACACTTTTGCCAATCCCTCATGGAACACTTGAGAAATCTAATTCATGGATATGCATCTTCACAAGCGAGAAATGGTTCTTTCCCTACAACCTCTATTAGGGGCATACTCAATAGTTGTCTTTCCTTTCCTGTACTATGAAAATTTCCCTATTTGATCGTCTAAGGGGAAGGGCGGAAGAAATCTATCTTTTGCTTTTGATGGATCGCTCCCTTTGATTCGGGGCAAAGCATTGGTTTTCTTAGTGCCTCTCTATCTGTATTGGTCTTTTCACTCCTGTGCGGATTTCTTATTGCATAGCAATGTCAGTCGGGATTCATAGAACCAACGGAGTCGAAGCATTCGGAAACATCCTAACCACCTAGGCCCACAGGTCGGATCGGATCCTATTGCATGCACCTATGATGGGCCCACTGCTAACCAAAGTGACGATTTCGTTCGCCAATCTAAGACTTTGGGGAAGCAAAGACAAAAGTATGGTCGAGATTTGCCCCAAAATAGCAGCTAACAAGAGGGAAAGGCTCACCGATCTTAGCTAGGCCGGAGATTCCTTCCAAGGAAATGGGAATGGACATAATGGCACTGGCTATTTATGTATTGGTGCACTCACTCCCTTTTTGACTATTTTGATATCCCTAGACTTGCTTAACGTACTAGTTAAAGTCCCTATCTGCCTTCATTAAAGTGCAGTTTCCCTCTTAACTATCCCTAAGGCGAGAAAGTTACTAATGGAAGAGTTACCTAATTCCATGCGCCTAAGACTCTTTCTTAAACTTTTTCGAAAGAACAATTCCAGGAAGTGGTATGAGAAGTGTCAGCAAGCCTTCGAGCGGATAAAAGAATCTTTTTCTTTCAACGAATTCCCGGTCGGAGATTGATTTCCGCTTCCCTGTGGGAGTAGGGATTAAAGCGTTTTCTATGCCTTCCTTATTACAGCCTAACGACTGACAAATACTTACGGGCTAATTTGTGCAAGGCACGAACGGTAGAAGAAGAACTAAGGAGGGTTAGGGGGAGAAGAACAAATGACATAGTTAAAGAAGAGGATTCAAATGCACCTATCCTGAATCCAATAGTCAAGATAGACCGATTCCCCTCATCACGGGATCCTATGTAACTACACCCTTAGCTGGTCTATCTCTATGGTCCATGGAAACTGGTCGTAATGTGCTTCGAGACTGCACAAAAGCTAAAACTATATGGAGGGTGCTATGTACTTTTCACTTTCACCCAACAACCCCCAGAGGATATCCTCACTTGGCTCAAAACCAACTGTCTCAATCAGACAGCGCACACCAATCAAATCCCATGGAACACATTGTTCACCTTCACATGCTGGCACCTTTGGCTTCAAAGGAATAACCACATTTATAAAAGAAAAAATATGAGCGGGACCCTACCACAATCATTGCCAAAGCTGCCGAATACCATTTCCTATCACCATCTACCTCAGCAGTTCGCCAATGACGCATCAAAATGGTCAAATGGAAACCGCTATACATTGGATGGATGGATAAAGCTGGACACGGATGGCTCCTCAAAGGGTAATTCAGGAACGGGCGGAAGAGGAGGCTGGATGGAATGAAGGGGACGACGGATTGCAGGATTCTCCATACACATTTTCAAAAGTTCTGTTAGGTTCTTAGTAGCAATCGGCGACCTTTTCTTCTTTTACTTCACATAGCTTTTCGTCTCTTTGATAGCTGGAAGTTCTCCAAAAGTATGAAAAGCTGGAGGACTTTGTACCATCCATTCCGGTGTGGTTGGATTCTGTTCAACAGCCCAAGGACTTGGAGCACATCTTTTGTTCTTTCCACTGCTTGAAGTGATTGTTACGACCACGAAGAAACGACAAATCCCAACTACGGATATATAAGAGCCAAAACTGCTAAGGGCATTCCATCCAGCGTAAGCATCTGGATAATCTGGAATGCGACGTGGCATACCCGAAAGCCCTAAGAAATGCATAGGAAAGAAGGTCAGATTAACCCCGAAAAAAGTGATCCAAAAATGGATTTGACCTAAAGTTTCAGGGTATGTCCGACCAAATATTTTACCTACCCAATAGTGAAATCCTGCAAATAAAGCAAAAACGGCTCCCATAGAAAGTACATAATGGAAATGTGCAACCACATAATAAGTATCATGTAGAGCAATGTCTAGCCCAGAATTTGCCAGAACTATTCCCGTGAGTCCTCCTATGGTGAACAAAAATATGAACCCTACAGCAAATAACATAGGTGTTTTGTATTGTATCGAACCCCCCCACATGGTAGCGATCCAACTAAAGATTTTGATTCCAGTGGGGACAGCTATGATCATGGTAGCTGCGGTGAAGTAGGCACGGGTATCAACGTCTAAGCCCACAGTAAACATATGATGAGCCCAAACAAGAAATCCAAGGACGCCTATACTGATCATGGCATAAACCATGCCTAGATACCCGAAAACCGGTTTTCCCGAAAAAGTAGAAACGATATGACTTATGATACCGGATCCAGGCAGAATGAGGATGTAAACTTCAGGGTGCTTCTCTCTTCTACTAATATAAGCGGATGAATAGAAGAAAGGTGGACTATATCATCAACTTATTCCATTTGTCTAGGAAAGCTAGCCATGCTTTATGGTGAATACTGTCAGGTTTAAATGCTTTGAGATCGTAAAGACTGTAATATTCCTCAATAAGGAAGAATCGTCGTGATTTATGACTTCGGAAAGTATTTGATTTAAAGTAATCTAGCATCATGATAACATCTTTTCGACTTTGTATAGACCATTGATAGTAACCATTTTGACTACTATCAAAGTAGAGACTTCCCCCAAATACTACCTTATAAGACTCTACATCTTGTAGAAGTTTATTAGTGACTCGAATACTTAGTTGAGGTAATCCATGCTTCATAGCTATACTAATAGTACCATCAGCATCAAAGAATCCTGCAAACCAATTTGATTGAGCATCTAGTGGAATAGGTAGAATTACGGGGATTTCCAGTACTTGACAGACACGATGTAGTTGAAGTAGTCGTGCTGAATGTCGAATATGACCATTTATACAATTCATTAGTTTAATCATACCAAGGTGATTATTACGTCGATAACGATAAGCTTTAGCACCTGCTCGCATTTTAATACTTCCACCAAGCATATGTTGGATATATCGTAGTAGTGGTAGATCTTCAAGTCCCATAGTAATTTCAAGATAAGTATATCCTTTTTTACTAACTTGAATACTTCCATCACCATCGATAATTCCAGCTAGCCACTCACAGAAGGATTTAGGATAAGTTGTTGCGCGTGTAGTCTCTGAGGTTCCTACTAGACTGCTTTTATGTCGTTGGTTACCTGCTGATTGTGTCTTAGATACCCCATTTTGACTAGATCGGGGTAGAAAACCACTTATGAACATAGTAGGAGTACCATTAAGCAGACAGTCCCAGCATATAGCGCAATGCGTATTCAGATTTGAATCTGAAAAGGGCCATTTAAAACCGAAGAACCGAAAGAGATGCTGGTATAATATTGGGTCTCCCCCTCCAGCAGGATCAAAAAAGGTTGTATTAAAGTTTCGATCAGTTAATAACATGGTAATTGCCCCTGCCAGTACCGGAAGTGATAATAAAAGTAGGAATGCTGTCACTAGAACGGACCAAACAAATAGGGGTGATCTATGCATAGTCATTCCAGGTCCACGCATGTTGGAGATAGTTGTTATAAAATTGATAGAACCTAAAATGGATGAAACACCAGATAGATGAAGACTAGAAATTGCTAAATCAACTGCTCCTCCAGAATGGCTGGTAATACCACTTAAGGGCGGATAGACCGTCCACCCAGTTCCGCTACCCACTTCTACTAAGGCTGAGCTTAATAGGAGCAAGAGACTTGGTGGCAACAACCAGAATGAAATATTATTTAATCGTGGAAATGCCATGTCAGGCGCACCTATCAGAATCGGAACAGACCAATTACCAGATCCACCTATCATCGCCGGCATAACCATAAAAAAGATCATTAAAAAGGCGTGAGCCGTTATTAAAACATTATAAAGTTGATGATTCCCACCAAGAATTTGATCGCCGGGTCGTGCTAATTCCATACGAATCAGTACTGAAAAGCATGTGCCCATCACTCCAGCAATGGCACCGAAGATGAAATATAGAGTCCCTATATCTTTGTGGTTAGTGGAGAACAGCCATCGGACCGGATTTGTCATAAAATGGAGATTCTTTCCTTTCCTTCCTTATCAGAGAGGGGCCCCCTTAGGGAAGCGGGGCTTATTTATTGAAAAAGGGGGAGGTGGGGAAGGCTCTCAGCCGAGACCTCACTTTATTGATGGGACATTTGGATCCTCTTTTCCTCTCACCCGTAACCCGTTCTGGTT